CACCTTGCAGTTTTTCTATTTTGATCTCCGCGATGAGGGCATCAGCGACCTTGTTCTGCACTCCTGACTTGTGCTGGACCACAAACGTGAACTCCTAAAAGTATGAGACCCATTTGGCGCTAGGGAGCTGAGCTTGTGTTGTCCATGGATGTACTTGATGGCTTGATAGTCATAATGCAGCATGAACGGCTTGTGGATCAGGTAGTGCCGCCAGTGAATTCCTACTATGTAATAGCGCTATCCTATGTTTTTTATCTAAAAGTGCCATTCGGTTAGAAATGCTATCTTGCCCACCCTCAGTAGAGTTTCGAACTGTCTCAAGGCCCCTACGATTATCCCATCTCTAAGAATCTCAGGACTTGTGAAGAGACTTCTCTGGGGAGCGGAAGGAAATCCGTCTGGAATCACTGCTCAACCGACTGGTGCACAGGCATTGAAGGACCGGCAGCCTGGAAACAAGAACTGATAGATTCTTTGCTCTTGAACAGCAGGGGACGGCAGGTCACAGGGCCCTTGAATCTTTGGTCTCCCTTTCGAACGCAACGCCTGTAATCTGCCTTTTTTATGGCACCTTCCATCCGGCACATGTGCTTCTTCCCTTGCCTCTGTTGCACCTTTGCCTTGCCCATTGCCATATTTTTGATCTCGACGGACCCAATGAAAAAAATCATGTTGGGCCAGTGTGTTCGTTCGCCCCGTCCTCACGGGGCCTGATCCAGCTCCCGCTATTCCTAAGGTTAGGGCATTAGATATATATAATAAGGGGTGGAGAGCATGCTACCACAGAAAGGACCCGAAAGAGGTCTCGTTCTGGAAGGGCCTTCCAGACTTCAAAGAGATGGATGGTAGAGGAGCTTGAGGGTTGCGGGCCCATGGTGGCCCTGAGTTGACCAAGATCTACTTCATGTGATAGAAGACATGGGCTAGGATGTTTAGAGTATAGCGGAGGGTCCGAAGGAGCTGGCTCGTCTTCATTCATTTCTTCAACTTGACACGCTCCGAATGGGGAGGGCGGACTCTCCGTCTGGCTTGGTCTCGCCCCCGGAAGATTTATAATCTCGAGAACCTTTCAACACCGTTTGAAAAGGAGTCGGTATTGATTGTAGTCCCAGATCGGCTAATGCTCCCAGGTTGTCCCCCCAGTTTCATGTAGGCTTGCTTCTGGTTCTTCAGTATTGATTTGGCTAGTCAGTGCACCATGCGATTGCTTCCAGTAACCATTTACTGTCGGTTTTCCTTATCCCTTTCATATTCGTACATGAGTCGAGCTAGTTTGAGTAATGCCCTTACTCGAATAAAGTACCATCTCATGCGTTTCATGAAAGGGCGGGGTTTCGGATCTTCGGGGGAACCTTGACTCCAGGCTTGAAGATGATCCCAAAGAATCCATTTTAGGAAATGTAAACGCCTGATGAATGGACGAAGACCACACATATATAAGATGATTCTCAAAGGAGAGGGGTTAAGTGACTCGACTGAAAGGAGAGGGTCTGTTATCCATGGTCACTTATTCAATATAAAGATCCACACTTTGACACCTAAGATTCCGTAACGAGTAGATACTTCCGCAGGAGCATAATCTATTTTCTGGTTAAATACATTACGAGATGTTTTTCCATACTTTCCGCATTCAGTTCTAGCTATTTCCGCACCTTCACCTAATTCACCAACGTTACCGACCGCAATGTCAAAAATACCAATCGATACCATTATTCCAAGCTTAGCGCCCTTGTCGAGATCCATACCCTGCGGCTATAATAGATATTTCACTCTAGACATACCATGCATCGGGTAAGGGCGCAGGTCGTATATAACAACTGGGGGGTACCTAAAAAACTCTCTCTGCCGCTGGTGGAACTGGATATCGATCCAACGGGTTCGGACGTGAGCGAAGGTTCTGGAAGAAAGGTACTATGGTTCAATGGGTGAGGATGCTAGGTTACCTGGTTCTCAAATCGGGTATGGAACCCTCTCTCCCTCCTGCGCTTTCAATCTCCGTGCTCTCCCAGTCAACAAGCCATCATCAAAAGTTTGGGATTTATGATCAACCCGGTTTCTGTCAAGCTGCCAATTCAGGTGTGTTGGTCCTTTCCTCCAAATGGGCAACTGAAGTTAAACACTGATGGTGCCAGCAAGGGTCACCCGGGCCCTGCAGGCGGAGGAGGAATGGTTAGGGATTCTGCTGGAAACGTTCTATTTGCATATGCTCTATATTACGGAGAAGCACAGAGTCTTGATGCTGAATTTAGAGCTGCACGGGATGGCCTAAGGTTTTGTCAAGTTAGAGGTTTGAATGTTAGTATTGTCGAGACAGATTCACAGGTACTTGCTCAGGCTTTGAATGAAGGATCATCCATTCCATGGAGAGTTGCCCAACTTGCTGAGGAGATTCAAGCTCTTCTTCAGTTTGTACCAGCTAAAGTTTCTCATATTGTCAGGCTCCGAAGGAGGTTGCTGATCGATTAGCTAATTATGCTTGTCAGAGTAAGGAAAGAAGATT